CAGAAAGATTGAGTCGCAGACTTGAAAGATAGCCCAAAAAGTCGAGAGACTGCTTCGATAATGGATTTATACAGATCTTTGCTGGTTGAAACCACACAGAAAAATGACATTGACATAAATTGACAAGGTAATTTTTCCATTTTTTTAATAGAAGAGGAGTATCCTTTGAAGCCAAGATTGACTTTCCTTGATATCTAACATAATGCATGAAAGGATCTTTGAACAACCATAGAATGGCCTGAAAATCATTAGCAAAGACTTCTGCAAAATGTTCTATTTTTCCATAAAAATATATTCGCTCAAGAAGGACCCGAAAAAAAGTTGATCGTAAATGAAAGGATTGCTTACGGAGAAAAAAGAAAATGGATTCATATTCATATACATGAGAATTATATAGAAACAAGAATAATCGTGGATTCCTTTTTGCAAAAAAAGAAATAAAATTATTTGGAAAACTAAGACTGTTCCAATTCCAATACTCGTGAAGAAAAAACCGTAATAAATGCAAAGAAGAAGTATCTTTGACCCAGTAGCGAAGAGTTTGAACCAATTTTTCTAGATGGATGGGGTAAGATATTTGTACATCTGATACATAAGTTAAATGGGAAAATTTGTCCTCTAAAAAAGGAAATATTGAATGAATTGATCCTAAATTTTGAGATTTGATTATTTCTGACTTTTCTAAAAAAGACACAAATCGTAGGGAAAATGGAATTTCCACAATAGCAGCAACCCCGGCCGATATCATTTGAGAATACAAACTCTTGTTGTACTTAAAAAACAAGTTTTGATTAGAATTATTAGCAGAAATAATCAAAAAATTCTGTTGATAAATTCGAGTAATTAAACGTTTTATAATAAGTAAACTAGATTTTTTGTCATAACCTACATTTTCCAACAAAATAGATTTATTTAAACCATACTCGTGAGCAAGTCTATAAATAGACTCCTGAAAGATAAGTGGATATAGGAAGTTTTTTTTTCGAGATCTACCTATATCTAGGTCTAAATATCTTTGATATTCCTCGATTTTCATTTTCAATTAAATTTGATTGAAGCAAGGATAGGATATTTTTATGCTTATTAAATGATACATAGTGCGATACAGTAAAAACAAAGTAATAGAATACGAAAAGAATGGAAACCTCGGAAAAGGGGTAAACTTATTAACGGACTCTCTATCCTCTCTTTTTTCCATATAATGTATATTTATTAATCGTTAGAGTTAGAAATCCTTTACTTTTTCAAGCCAATCGCTCTTTTGATTTGGGAAAAAGGCTCTTTATCAATATACTCCTTCTTCTACACACTCATCTCCCCCTCGTAGTGGAGACTAACTAATAATTAGGATTCATTAAAAATAGAAAAAATAGAAAATTCGCTCATGAAAAACCCTTATCCGCACCCGGCACTAAAAAATTTTTAACGTCTAATTAGATCGGATAATCATTCAAATTAAGAATGAAAGCTCGTTTCTTTTTTAGTTCCCTATACCTAAAATTGCCTATAATTGGAGCGATACTACTCTATCCATTTATTCACTCAACCCAACTTTGAATTCATTTTTTTATGTTCTGCACCAAGAATTCAAACACTGGGACTGGACCAGTAAAAATAAAAAATTTTCAGAATTCTCCATTGATACGACATGCTGCTTTTTCCATTCATTCCTTTCAGGATCAGTCGTAGTCTTACAAACTATACCGGGGGGTATGGACGAGTTTGTTTCTTCATACAAATGTGTAAAAGATGTAAGTCGCACTTAAAAGCCGAGTACTCTACCGTTGAGTTAGCAACCCAAATATCAAATTTGTTTATGTAGATACAATCGGAATCAAAATAACTAAAGAAATTGAATCATACAAAATAATCAAAACATTAAACTAGCAAGAAATAAACAAGAAATGAAATCCTAATGATTGGGAACAAAAAAAGATATCAGATGAAAATAGAAGAAATTCTCCAATAAAAAAGTCAAAATATAAAATTTATAGATCATTTCTTGTCTCTTATGCTATATATTCTTAATTCGTATATTTATTTAAAAAATCTTTATCTATTTTTTTTATAAAGATATTAGAATTTAGATTCTATTTGATATTTCTTTTTTTAGATTTATATAACAAAAAAATATTGTTATTTATATGACATTTCTATATTAAAAATATTGTTATTTATATGACATTTCTATATTATAGAAGAATACCTTTTTGATAAGACATAATATTTTTGTTTTCAATCAAAAAAAGACTTTTGTATCACAGCAAATCCAACAAATTCATCGTTTGAATAAAGAAAAAAACAAAAACCTATGGAATAGAGATAAATAGACCCACAAAAAAGATCCAATTACCCAGATCGGATTATATTTATTTGATATACTCTTGTCAATATGAACATGAATATTTTCAGAAAAAATACCTAATGAAAAAAAAGAATTCATTCAATTTCAATTGAATAGAAATAAATAATATATATATGATTTTATATGATTTCAAAAAATATTTCTTTAAATAATTTACTATAACACTTTTTAAATAAATAAAAAACTTATAAAAACTAAGGCTTGTATTAGATTGGCACTACATAGAAAATATCCACAGAAATACAAATAAAAAAGATAAGGCAAAAGAAAAAATCAAGTAAGAAAATCTCTCGGGTTTATTCCAATTGAATCAATAGAAATCAATAAAAGTGGACTTAGAAGGCCTAATTTGTTAATAGAGAGAGTCCCGACAAAAAGAATCCATTAAAAAGAATGTCAACTTCTTCTATTTCGAGACTGAATTTCTTCACTTTATTTTTTCCTATCTATTTTGTCTCAATTTCTATCAATAAGCAATAAGAAAAAGATATTTTTATCGTTATAGAACAAGACATTCTATAGTAGAAAATAGAAATAGATATATAGGTATGAATAAAGTCTGAATAGAGTAAGAGAAAGGGGGGATAGTAGAGAAAAGGTTATACAAAGCTATCTATATGGTTATAAATTATCCACACCCTCTTTTTTTATTTCATTAAGTAAATTGTGTGTGATTAAAGCGAAGTTCCGTAAAAACCCCTGCCTTCTTTAAAATATCATGAACAGTTCCTGTTGGTTGAGCGCCTTTTTCAAGGAAATATAGAATAGCAGGAACATTTAAATGAGTTTGATTTTTTATCGGATCATAAAAACCCACTTTTCGAAGATCTCTTCCTTCTCTTCGGGATCGAACATCAATTGCAACAATTCGATAAACGGCTCATTGGGATAGAAGTAGATATAAAGGCCCCCCCTTAGAAACGTATAAGAAGTTTTCTCCTCGTACGGCTCGAGAAAAATGATTCGAAGTTCTGTCTATGTATAGAATTCTAATATCAAATGGGTCCATAAAATAAGAAAATCCATTAGACTATGATTTACATCTTCTTTTTTTTTCTTATTTTTGTTTATAAAAAAAAGAATAAAGCATTCCTACCCACCAACTCAAGTTGGATAACTTTTAAATAGCTCAAAGGAAACCCTTTAAACATTTCATTTATTGAGCGATCTCTAATCTCCTTTTCTTTTTGTTTGTAATCTATTTTGGATTCTTGATTCTGATCTAATTGATAAGAAAATTGAAAAGGGTTTTTACTTGTTACAGGATCCTTTATCTTTACCGTGAATCATTGGGTTTAGACATTACTTCGGTGATCTTTAATCGGTTCAAAATGGCAGCAACATACCATTTTGGGGATTTCTTTCTATCAAAGAATCAGACTAACGATTGATTCTTGCGTGATACACTTGTTTTTAATCAAAAAAATTAGTTCAATTCGACCAAACTAAACCTTATTCTGATCTTTGAAACTTGCTCGAATTTAATCTTTTTTTTCTATATCGAAAAATATGCTTACGAAGTTGTTCCAACTTATTGATTGGCACTAACCTTAGATTCTTGCCCCCGACAAAGAAATCAATATTTTATTTTCTACTCGAGCTCCACCCTGTACCTATTTCCATTACAATCAAACAAAAAATGCGGATTCTAATGTATATATAGAACAAATGATGTCGAGCCAAGAGCACCTCCACTCTTCTATAGTATAAAAAAGGGTGGATTCTTAATCCACAACCGATCATGTCCTTCAAGTCGCACGTTGCTTTCTACCACATCGTTTCAAACGAAGTTTTACCATAACATTCCTTGAATTTTAAACCGGTATCTAGTTGATTCAATGATGGAATCGTGAATAGTCATTGCTTTCGCGGGTACATAGTAATCCAGAATTTTGAACTTCTATTGGATAGTTTCTGAAAAAATCTCAGAAAGAATTCAATTTAATCCCACTTTTTTGTATGAATCTCTTTTTTGATTTCAAATTCAAATATTAGCAGAAATAAGTTCTCTTTGAATCTGGATTTTCAAAGGATTTACCACGTCAATCTACCATTACTAAAAATTCTACCATTACTAAGAATATATATATATATAATCATTAAAAAGATTTAATTGAAAAATGAAAAATTTCCTATCTCGATATTCTTTTTTGAATAAAGTTTTGCAGTAAGGACCGTATTTTATCATCATAAGAGAAAGAAACCCCTATATTCAGATTTGAATTAAACCATCAACAATTTAAAACAAATAAATAGGTTGAAAAAAAAAGAAATTGAATTTTTTTAGTGGGACGGTGGATAAAAAAACCGATGAAAAGGATAATTAAAGTTCTTTTTCTTTCATACTGATTGATAAAATCCGAATCGAAATACTAAAGATTTTCCTATCCACCAGATCGACTAAACAACTGTTACTGAAATGAATTCAGTATATGTTAAATATTTAAATGTCACATATGTCTTTTTTCTTGTTAATGAGATTAAAAGAGATATCGGCATTGAATTCATTGCTAATTCATTTTCCTCAATTAAATTATATCAGGAAATGAAGAATGATAAATCAAACAAAGAAGGATCCTTTTTTATTGAATGCTAAATTATCTTTATCGAATGCTAAATTATCTTTATCTGGGCACAAAGCCAAAAAGTTCCACGGGATTAAGGCATTGTTTCCTTTTTACTCTAAACCTGCCTTAAATTAAGATTAAGAGACTTACCATTGATTGTATCCATTGATTGTATGAAAAATATACATTATTGAAAATTCAATATAGGGGGTGTAAAACCCTTAATTAACTAACGTAAATATGAAAGGGAAAACAAAAATATGATAAAAAGACTGTCTAATTTTTTTACGATAAAATTTTTGAAAAAGTTATGATTCCGAGAAATGTGATTAAAAAAAAAAGAATTTCATTTCTTAGAATCTTATCTTAAGATAGGATAGTTGTTCAAAACTATATGTATATAAATAAGGTATATAATAGGTATGCTCTGGGACGGAAGGATTCGAACCTCCGAATAGCGGGACCAAAACCCGTTGCCTTACCACTTGGCCACGCCCCATTTCTATTTAACACTAATAAAAACTAATATTGGTATCGGTTCTTCGTCAATTCCTATAGTAAGATATATGAAATATATTGCCTTGTTGTTCAGATATGTAGATTATAGAATTAATCTGAGTTTATTGATCATAATATATAATTGAATTAAGATATTGTATGAAAATATAATTTCTTCTATTCTTTATTTAATTTTAAGAATTGAAGGATTTTTGATTGGGTGAGTTTAAAGAAGGGTTTTTGGTCTACCTTACTTTATTTTATATCCATTTTGATATCAATAACATCATATTAATAACTCAGTCAAAATACAATTATCTTCAAGAACAAAAAGTTTGTTATGTTTAATATTGTTAGTTTTATTTGTATCTGTCTTAATTCTGCCCTTTATTCAAGCAGTTTTTTCTTCACAAAATTGCCCGAAGCCTATGCTTTTTTAAATCCAATCGTAGATGTTATGCCAGTAATTCCCCTACTTTTTTTTCTATTAGCTTTTGTTTGGCAAGCTGCTGTAAGTTTTCGATGAAATCTTTAATACTATCTTAGTATAATTCGTGATTTTTTTCATGATTTATTCGAAAAAAAAAAAGATCAAAATGCAAAAATGGATAAGATCAGACAGGGCTTATATTATAAGTCCTAAATTCAAACATTGAATTTATTGTATAGATTCGAGAAATTTGGCTTACTCCATTTACTCGTTCAAACGGGGTCTTTTTCAATGGAATGGAAAAAGACCCCGTTTGAACCCCCTATTAGAAAAAAATAGAATTTTAGGTATAAAAGAAAATCTTTGGCAATGAAAGACTCGATTCTTCTTTCAAATTTACAACTGAATTTTTAATTTTTTTTTTCCATTCCCAGAAACCGCTTAGTATCAAAGTATGATATGTGGTATAAAAATAGAGAATCTATTTTCTTTTTTCCAAACCAAAAAAGATCTTGGAGATTGTGTAATGCTTACTCTCAAACTCTTTGTTTATACAGTAGTGATATTCTTTGTTTCTCTTTTCATCTTCGGATTTTTATCTAATGATCCGGGGCGTAATCCTGGACGTGAAGAATAAGAAATTTAGGCTTTTTCTTTGCTTGATTTTTAACCGTTCTTATCATTTTATCTATATCTATTATCATTTTATCTATATCTACATGTTTAACTATAACTAGCAAATAAATAAAAAAGGTTCGAAAAAAAAAAATTGAAAGATAAAAAACCTAGTCATCAACAGAATCGGAAAGAGAGGGATTCGAACCCTCGGTACGAAAAACTCGTACAACGGATTAGCAATCCGACGCTTTAGTCCACTCAGCCATCTCTCCCCAAAAGAGAATTTCTATGTTCCATTCCATAAATAAGAAGTAAGATTTGAAAAGGCCGTTTCTTTCTATTTTTCTCTATCAGTTTCTTAGTTTCGTAATTACTTTATTATGTTATCTATTATCTTACTACATATGTTATTTTATATAGATTCTAGGTATATAGATTCTATATGCCTAGAATCTATATTCTAGATATATTATAGAAATATAGAAAACTTTCATCAGCAATTTTTCCATCCAATTTAATTTAGATAAAGTTATAAAGTAAGAGCTTTTAAAAGCTCAATATTCCAATCAATATATCAATCAATATATATATCAATCAATATATATAATATTGATTGATATAAAGAAATTGGATTTCTATATTCTATTTCAAATCGAATATATTTAAATATAAAAAATTGAAAATTAGAAGCTTTATTTCGTCCGAAAAGTCCCTTTTTATTTCCATTTCCATGACCTAGCCCAAGGCACAAACTTTTTTTGTTTCAACAACTTCTAGTAGTAAATAAAAGGATTTCTTCGATTCGAAAAAAAAAAGAGTGTATTTGTTATTGAAAAATGAATAATCAGAAGAGGGTCCTTTTCTGCTCCTATAATATAGAATCAATAAGTGCTAATTTCATTTGGGTTCCCAGAAAAAATACAATATATCACCCCTCTAATTTTCATAATTTTTTATGATCCTATCTTGATTTTGATCATGCCGGATTCTCTTACTCGACAAAAGATGTATTTATATAATAT